GATCTTAGTCGAAATCCTTCACTTCTCATTACTCATTCCCAGTTCTTTTGCAACTTTTCGGCGCCAACCCGAAATTGAAAGATCAAAAGGGATGCACCCTTCACTTCAAGGGAATGTCAAGCCCAATTGAATCAATATGTAATAAAAACGAGCAGTGAATCGGAAAATAGAAATAGAATATGGACAGATGTTCTGTTCTCGAAGTTGATCTGCTAGTCTTACCATCTGCGGAGTGAAGAAACCGACCACTACATAGATAGAGAAGAAATGAGGAAAGTCTTTTTTTTTTTACCTTGAACATCGCTACGGGTTCGAGACGACCCGGCATTTTCGACTTATACCCCACCTCTGAAATTATAAGCCCCTACACCTAAATAAATGGTCCCAATCCGGACACTAAGTACAAATTACTGGTGACATCGTTGATTGGTAAGATTCATAGTCGAGAATTTCTTTTTGCTGCTTCCGGGTCTATATACGAAAGCTTCACGCCAAGCAGTTTCTTTCCCTTACACTGAAGCATATGTAGTAGTTTCTTTTGCTCCATTTCATTCCCATTGGTACTAACCATGACTCCTTCTCCAGCGTAGCACACCCAAGCATAGTGCTTTCAGGCTGAGGTTGAGGGTTCAAGTCCCCCCTTCCGCTCCTTGGGATGGGTCGCACTTCTTTCTTAAGCGTCATCTTAGGCTCCCATCATCGATTCCTTCAAAGTCTTAGTTATGTTGAAAGAAATTAAGCAGCTAAGATGACGCTGAGTTGGAATCGATTTGCTTAACCTGCTAATGCACGGAGATTAGCCAAATGCTTCAATATGAGGACGTCGGCAATGGTTTGAATGCTCGCACAGACGGAATAGAATACCGGATTGGACCTTAGCCGCTCGGGAATCGAATCCTTCGGAACCAGGAAAGGAAATCGCCACGACGCTGACATCTTTTCATACGTACGTCACCCGGAGTACAGGCAAATTCGGAAGAAGCCGCTTACACGACTTCCACCCCTTACCACACTTCCAATACAGACAACTCAAGCTTCAGGTTTGACATCACTCCTGCAACTGCAAGACAAAGACTCAATCAAGAACCGGATAAAAAGAAGAAGAAATCGACTTGACTTTAAATAAAGGAGTCAAACTTACTGTTTGCTTGCATTAAAAAAGGCTTGCTTCTTTCTTTTGAAGATGGTTGAACGGAACCAAGCCCAAGGGCAATAGCTGACATTGTTGAATTAGCTGACAGAAGAAGCGAAAGGTATTCTGATTTAAGTTCGCCCAATCCTCGCTCGTCAGGCGTCGCGGACCTATTTGCCTAAAAAAGTCTATCATTTAAATATACGGAAATGGGCTGACAGGAGGAAAGCATTGCTTTATGCCTAGGAAAAGGCAGGAGGGGTCTCTGGCTAAGACTGAGTTAGATCAGGTGACTCAGACTGAGTGGAAAGCGTGAGTTGGCTTTCTGGCGAAAAGGTAGGAGGAATTGGTTCCAGCCTACTCGTGATGTTCCTTGCCTGGTTCGCTATAGGAAGTGCTTTTTTCAGCAAAAGGGGAGGGGAGGGAATTCGATGAATCTGAAGCAGCTGGGGCGTTAAGCGTTCATCCATTGAAACTATTTTTACCATCTAACTAAATAAGAAAACTAAGGAAGCCCGAGCGTCATTATTAATCATCTCAGTTGGAATTTCCATCAAGATGATGTCTATATGCTGACCTTTTCTCGCTGACGCGTATAAATTTGAAAAGTAAAGACTACTGACTGCTCAAGCTAAAGAAGCTGTAGGACTGGAATTTTGCTTTTGCAGCCTATACCTCCCTTGCCTGAAAGCTTAGCTTCTCTATGATTACGGACTGGCCGACTTCTACTCAAAAAAGCGGCTGTCTCTGTGGAATAGAGATGATTGAAGGAGGTATCGGGTACGATAGGCAAGCAAGAATAAAGTCTTTATGGCGTTATTCACTCGTCTAGCCGGGATGACAAGCCAGCCGACAACCCTTAAGAGTGAGCTCCGACTTCTTTATTTGATTTTGCCACTCCCGCTTCGACGACGTGCGGGCTGCTACATGCCAATCCTCTCTTCGATTCACTGTGCAAGGGGCTCAACCCGCCTCTGGATGATGAGCCAGAGTGAGAGCCGACAATAAGCTAATGGATGCCATCTCTGCTGGATAATTAATTCCCCCTTTTCAATTCACGGAAAGCCCGGTCGAAAAGACGTAAAGAAATCGGTGAGCGCTTGCCTTACCTAGTAGGGCAGCCGACCAAGGCCCAGACCCTTATGAATCGGCCGTCCGGGCCTGTCAAGTTAGGCCTTCGTAAAAAAGTCCACAGGGCGTTAAGCTCGGTGAGGTGGGTTCGAAAGACAGAGAGTTGATGAGGAGGCTTTTATAAGAAAAAAGGCATGGTTCTTTCAATTCCGCATCCGGGGAAAGCAGCTTCCGCTAAAACCATATCTGCTACTCTGACATTAGCTATTCGAGTCAAATCATAGGATTGAAAGCCGA